ACTAATAAAGCATTAATTTTCTAGAATAATATTAAGGATCTCATCGAAAACTTACAGCAGCTTGCCAAACGAAGGCTAAGAGAAAAAAGAACAAAGGTATGACTGGCATAAGATCTACGATTGGATTCAAAAAAGCGTAGGCCTCGGGCAATTTGGCGAAGAAAAGACTACTCGAATAAAAGGCATAATTAAGACAAATGCAGATCAAACTAAATATATTAAGCATAACAGGCGTTTTGTTCTTGGAGATAATTGCATTTTGATTGAGTTAATGATATAAGGAAAATGAAGTAAAGTAAGGTAGACAAAAATCCCCTTCTTTTTCCTTGAACCCACCCAATAAAAAATTCACCAATTCTCAAACAAAGGAGAATAGAAGAAATAATACTTTCATAGAATATCTTAATTAAATTATATGTAATGATCAATGAATTCGGCTGAATTCTATATCTACACGCGTAAAAATCCTAGCAAGAATCTAATCTATTCTATAAAAATTTTATATATAAAATTGCCCTGTAATTGACCAAGACCCAATACTAATATTATTCTTTATTAGTATAGAATGGAAGTATAGATGGGGCGTGGCCAAGTGGTAAGGCAACGGGTTTTGGTCCCGGTATTCGGAGGTTCGAATCCTTTCGTCCCAGGTAGATACATTGTATGAGAGTAAAAGTTTATTTTGAAAGTAACGTTATGTTTAAATGCCTAATATTGGATATTGGATAGAATGTCATTCTTGTTTCTTTTATAATTTTGAATGATTCTTTTATGAATCATATCTTTTATGAATCATATCTTTGTTTTTCACAACATACAGATATTACTAAATAGACAAACCTTTTTATTTTGATTTTGATTCAGCATTCCCAGAGCGTCGTGGGATAGATAGTTCTTAATTAGTAACAGTAATAGGAGGTCTTATTTTATTAAATATATGTATATCTGTGTATGTCCGAATCTCATTAATAACGAATCAAGTTACATATGTAACGGATCCATAATAAAGACTGTAGTTCAGTTTATCTCATAGGTACGAAAAACCCCTAATTCGTTCATCTTATCTTATTAATAAAATTCGAATCGAAAGAACAAGTACTTAAATATTCTCTTCAATCGGTCTTTTTTATCTATCTCACACAAAAAAATAAAATGGTTTTTTTTTGTCAATCCATTTATCTGCTTTAAATCGTTGATGGTTCAATTCGAAAAGAAACAGATATTTTAATTTTTTTAATAAAAAGTAAAGTTAAAGTGTTGCATTCATACAATAACATACAATAATAGGTGGGATCTTGCTAAGATTGCTTCAAAAAAATTTTTGCCATCTTTGTATAGAAGAATTTGTATAGAAGAAAAAAGGGTATAGATTAATATGTTTATGTATCGACGGAACCAATGACTATTCATGATTCCATAATTGAATCAATTCCATATGGGTTCCAAATTCGAGGAATTTTTTGTTATGCTAAAACTTCGTTTGAAACGCTGTGGTAGAAAGCAACGTGCGACTTGAAGGACACGATCCGTTGTGGATTTTTATTCTTACATCCGCCATCTTTTCTATGAATGAAGGTGCTCTTGACCCGACATCTGTTCTGTTTTCACTAGAATCCTTTTTTGTTAGGTTGTAATGAATATAGTACATGATGGAGCTCGGGTAGAAAGTATGGATTCATCTTTCAGGGGGCAAGAATCTAGGGTTAATACCAATCAATAAATTGGAACAACTTTGTAAGTATATCATATATATCAATATAGAAATTGAAAGGATCCGATTCAGTCAAGTTTTTAATTCAAAAGTAAAATTTGTTGAAATTGAGAAAAGTCTTTCGATTCAAAGTGTATCACGCGGGAATCGAGCGTTTATATGATTCTTTGATAGTTTGATAGAAAGAAATCACAAAAGGGGTATGTTGCTGCCATTTTGTAAGGATTAAGAAGCACCGAAGTAATGTCTAAACCCACTGATTTAAAACAAAAAAAGGATCCCAGAACAAGGAAACACCGTTTTTTCAATTGTCTCAATAACTGGATAATAATAATAATAAAGATTAAATGAGACAAGCAAGAGGGGGTTAAAGACCATTCAAAAAATTCAATAAATTGCCTAAAGATTTTTTTCTTTTAAGCTCTTTGAGAATTATCCAACTTGAGTTATGGGTACAAATGATTTTTATTTTTTTCAGGAAGGAGGAAGAAAAAAATGAGTTAAATCCCATTCTAATTTATTTTATCAACTCCTTTGCCAGAAATTAGAATTCTATACGTAGACAAAACTCCAAATCATTTTTTCTCGAGCCGTACGAGGAGAAACCTTCCTATACGTTTCTAGGGGGGGTCTTGTTCATTTACTTAGATCTATCCCAATGAGCCGTCTATCGAATCGTTGCAATTGATGTTCGATCCCGAAGAGAAGGAAGAGATCTTCGGAACGTAGGTTTTTATGATCCGATAAAGAATCAAAGTTATTTAAACGTTCCTGCTATTCTATATTTCC